CCCACGTTCTACCGAACTGAACTAAGAGCGCTTTTTTATCCGAACAGACAAGGCTGTAAAGAAAAGGATTTTTTTATAACCCCAATACTTTTTGTATGGATAGTATCATAAACACAAAAATGAAAGATTATATCCAATTCGAATCGATCTCAGTCGATCCCTCGTTACTGCTCAAAGGAGCAGTAATAGGTAGGGATGACAGGATTTGAACCCGTGACATTTTGTACCCAAAACAAACGCGCTACCAAGCTGCGCCACATCCCTTCCATTATTCTACAGTCTCATTGTATAAAATTACTGTTTTGTTTTCCACATCATTATTTCGTCGATTGATCTACACAATTTTCTGCCCATTTCGTCTTTTTGGTCTCATTTAAGATATGTTTAACATAATAATTTTTATTATATATAATAAAAATAAATGAGTATTTTTCGGAAATGCTTGGTAAGAGGTTTTTTTGGTTTTAATTTAAGATTCTAAGAAAGGGTAAAATCTTATTTACCGGATCATTGTATAACTCAATTTAACTTAAAGACTATGTGTACAATTCTAACCGGTCCTTAACTACATATGCCTCTGATCATATATGCATTATCTGTATTACAATAAATAAACAAGGGAGGGTTTTCAATGCGAGATTTTAAAACATATCTCTCCGTGGCACCAGTACTAAGTACACTATGGTTCGGGGCTTTGGCAGGTCTATTGATAGAGATTAATCGTTTTTTTCCGGATGCGTTGACATTCCCCTTTTTTTCATTCTAGTTATTGACATGGGAAGGGATGAAGAAGATTAAAGATACAATCAAATATCTGTGACTAACCCCTCTTCTCCTCTTTTCTCTTTTTTCCCTTATTCTAAAAAGGGAAAAAAGAGAAAAAATAAAAGTGGATTCGATTCAACATCTGCGAGACCTGGGTTCAAGTTCGAATTCTAAAATGAATATTAATAATAGAAAAATGGGTTTAGAATAAGAATAGAAAATACGCGTCGAAGGAAAAAGTATTACAAGATATTTAACTGAAAACTAAAATACTGTACTTCGATTTGAAATAGAGTTTAGAAATTTTTATATTCCTTATTATTTACTATGACTTTCATTTACTATAGTTTTTATAATTGGATTTCGAGTTAGTAACTTCTATTTTTTTTTCCTTCCTTTCTTCTTAATATCGAATCGAAAATAGACGAGTTGAGTAAATAAAAAATCCAAGGGGGGTTCATGGCCAAGGGTAAAGACGTACGAGTAACGGTGATTTTGGAATGTACCGATTGTGTTCGAAACAGTGTTAATAAGGTATCAACGGGGATTTCCAGATATATTACTCAAAAGAACCGGCACAATACACCCAATCGATTAGAATTGAAAAAATTCTGTCCCTATTGTTACAAGCATACGGTTCATGGGGAGATAAAGAAATAGATCGAGCTGAGTATCTATATCTTACCCTTTCAAGGAAAGGGACAAAATGGCATTATATATAACATATTTAAATAGAAAAGAAAAAAATCCTATTTAGAATAGCGTTAAAATGAATTAGACTTAAGAACTAGGATTTTCGGGATAAGGAATAAACTAAAACAAACCATGGATAAATCCAAACGATCTTTTCTTAAATCCAAGCGATCTGTTCGTAGGCGTTTGCCCCCGATTCAATCGGGGGATCGAATTGATTATAGAAATATGAGTTTAATTAGTCGATTTATTAGTGAACAAGGAAAAATATTATCCAGACGGGTGAATAGATTGACCTTGAAACAACAACGATTAATTACTGTTGCTATAAAACAAGCTCGTATTTTATCTTTGTTACCCTTTCTGAATAATGAGAAACAGTTTGAAAGAACCGAGTCGACTGCTAGAACTACTGGTCTTAGAACTAGAAATAAATAGGCTTACTCTTTTTTCACTTGAATCATAATTTTAATCCGAACTCAAACACAGATTAGTATTTTTCCGAGAATCCAGATTTGATTATCGTGTCGTAAGAACAAAAACGAATTGGAGAAAGCTTTTTTTCTTGAACGCATTCATTGATTTTGACTACTTTAGCATTTTTTATTATAGTAATTTCGACTCTACTTTCCCGGAGTTCATTCTCCGGGAAAGTCTGTTTAAATTATTCCACTGGATTCTTTACAATCGACTTCTTTATATTTATATAACTCATTGGAAATCATATAAAGACAATTCCTATTTGATATAGCTATTTGTGCAAGTATTTTACGATTAAGAAGCAGCTGTCTCTTGTACAGATCGTGTATTAATCTACTATAACTATAGGATAGTGCCCGTTCTACTACTCTTTCACGAATTATTGCGTTTATCCGAATGATCCACAAACGACGAAAATTTCTCTTTTTACTATCCCGATCTCGATGAGCCGAAACCAAAGCTTTTATTTTTTGTTGAGTAATAGTTCGCGTAAGTCTTGAATGGGCCCCCCGAAAGCTTGATGCAAATAAACGAATTTTTGTTCTACGTCTCCGAGCTATATATCCCCGTCTAATTCTAGTCATTGAACAGCTGAAACTTTGAAGAATAACTAATTGATTTCTTTTCTTTCAGTTATTCTTTTGCCCTTTCCTAATCTATTAATAACAAAACGAATTTTTCCAATGTATAAAGTAAAAATTCCAATGGCTTTGGCTGCTATAACCTTCCTGACCACGATTTTTTCTTTTTTTTTTTGTTTGAGGCGAAATTAAGAAAAAAATAAGAAATTGTATTCTGCGCTATAAGTGTAAAAAATCAAAGTAAATAGACAGATAAAGAAATAGTGGATTCCATCGTTTCTATGGTGACTTCGTAAACGGTGAGGTCTTTTCTATACACCGGAGCCTTTACTTCATTTAATCAACGTTATTGGTAACTTGTATAGTTCATCCTCCTTGGCTCTACCCATGAATTATCTAGTAATAGGTCTTTCACAACGAGATCTACCTATACCGTAACGGTATTTTTTTATGAAAATTAGCTGGGTAGCTGACCTTCTTAGTCCGTTCTTGTCAGAATAAGGCCTACTCTATTATACTTTTTAAATAAAAATTTCTCCGCTTAATGGATAACCGTTTGTTACCAATGGAGAATTGGATTTGCACCAATGGAAACCATAAAATTCATACACAATGGAGGGATATGATAGATTGTCTTATTTTTTTAGATAGTAAATGGAGTCCCCTCTTCCATATTATATTCGCCGGTACGTATCATTGATACTGGAGAGGTTGTTTTTTTACTTTTGTGCCTGCTCATGATATGATCTAAACGAGTCGCACATACACCCGAGTACATGTTCCTCGACGCTGAGGGCATCCCCCAAGGGCGGGGGATTTCGTGACATTTCTTATTGGCTGTCTTGCATTTCTAATAAGTTGTTTAATAGTTGGCATGTTGAATTGTATACATAATGGACTGGTTTAGATTGATCCTAACCGGATGATTATGAATTACTTCTATATTAATAAATATGTAATAGGATATTAAAGTCAGAGATAAAATCTCAAATCGCGGATTTTCGTGAAATCCATGTTATTTTCATTCAACCGCTACAAGATCAACAATTCCATAAGCTTGTGCTTCTGTTGCTGACATAAAAACATCTCTTTCCATGTCTTCGGATACAACCCATAAAGGTTTGCCCGTTCTTTGTACATAAACCCTTGTGAGGGTTTCACGCAGTTTCAGCAGTTCTTCCGCTTCCAGGATAAATTCTCCCGTTTGTGCCTCATAAAACGAACTAGCAGGTTGATGGATCATTACCCTGATGATATAACATAATAAAAAGTTCCTCTATCTCGGAAGAGAAAAGAAAGATAAATAATAATAGGAAAAGGATAGAATTGAACAACCGTACGGGCATCTTTTATCTTTTGTGCATTGCATACGGCTCTACAATAAAATTGACCCTTCCCTTCCATTGAAGAAAGAGAAGAATATATCAGACCCAGATGGTTAACTGATCAAAATGCCACCCTTCCTTTCCAAATAGTTAAAAAATACTATGATGGCTCCGTTGCCTTATATATTTATATTAATTTTTATTGTTTTTTTGTCTGTGATTCAGCAATCCCAAAGTTTCTTTTTGATGCAATGAAATGAGGAAAAATCTTTTTTCACTCTCTTTACATAACATAAATATTGTTAAGAGTCTTCCAAAATAAAAACAAAAAGGTTTGTGACGCTGAAGTGGACTCCCGATAAATAAGATAAAATCGGAAATATCCTTTCTCTCATACCACCCTTTCGATACATAATCTAATTTTTTGACAATGCAAAATTTTCTCGTATCGAATTCGAAGTGCCATGCTATTATTACTTAATATTCATATTTCATAGGGCGAAGGCATAGTCTTCTTTAATTTCTCTCAAATAAAAACCTCATTGGCGCCAAGCGTGAGGGAATGCTAGACGTTTGGTAATTTCTCCCCCAACCAGGATAAAAGATCCCATTGAAGCGGCTAACCCCATGCATATTGTATGGACATCTGGTCGTACAAATTGCATAGTATCATAAATAGCTACTCCGGGGATTACCCATCCGCCGGGAGAGTTTATAAACAAATACAGATCTTTGGTATCATCTTCGATACTGAGATATATCATAAGACCAATAAGTTGATTTGAGATCTCGCTATCAACTGCTTGGCCTAAAAAAAGTAATCTTTCTCGATAAAGTCGGTTGATTAGGGTACAGGTATATTCCTTAGAAACCGTACATGCACCTTTTGGTGCATACGGTTCAAAAAAAATTGCGAAAAAAAGAATCAATGTATAGATTCCAGTCCTTTTTCTTTTCTCATAACAGGTTCTTTCTGACTTCTAACGAAAGGCTTTTTTCTTCTTCAATAAACACGAGTTTTGACTCTTTTTAATATTTCTAAAAATATAATAAAAAATATAATAAAAAAGTCACTAAACCCATCTAATTAACTTCTCATTGATGTATTGTTTCATCGAAATTCAATCCAAATCACGATGGTATTCTCTTGTTCCTGAGTGGGTCTCTTTCATCTTTTTAGGTTTATGCTCTACTCCGGGTAAAGATTCACCCGATTTTCATTTGCACATATAGGACAAAGGCCCCATTACCATTTCTTTTTGTTATGACTTTTTTCTGTTTTTTTTTTTTTTCAATTTTTTTTCATACTTTCTACCAAGTATTTAGTAACCCGCTTGACAAATAAGTCAAATCGGAATCATTTATGACAGAACTAGTAATCATAGATATATTACCAATCGAATTGGGTTTTTCTAAACGGAGCCTGGATATTTCATTTTTTCTTTTTTATTTAGTCCAACCAAACCAACCATAAATTATTCGAACTAATATTAATCTCCAAAATGGATCTAATTGCACTTCACGCTCCAAATTTTTGCTGATTCAATGAATCTTTCTCGGGTGAAACGGAGGATATCTCAATCGGGGGAGAAAACGGGGAAATCCCATAGGACCCAATATGTCTGACAAGTCGCACTATACGTCAACCCAAGATGCATCTTCCTCTCCAGGACTTCGGAAAGGTACTTTTGGAACACCAATAGGCATTAAATGAAAGAAAAAAGAACAAAGTACTGTATTTCACTTTGATGTAGAAACGTAATAATATGATTATTATTGTCCTTATAATATATATTGGCTTTTATCTTATTTATTTTATCCATAGATTATAGTTATAGAAAAAGTCATAAAGAAAAACAGAATGAATAAAATCAAATTTGCAAATTATTATGAATAGGGCGATGAATAAGTATGTACACATTCACTCATAGACAATGGAATCCAACCCCCATTGCGTATTGTTACTTATCGAGTATAGAATAAATTTGCTTCTCTTTGTTCCTACGAAGAGAATTGTTCCATTATTTTATTACCAAGAGAATAGAACAAATATTAATCCCTATTCTGAATAATCCACCGAACAGGGGGGTCCATAGGATAGTTATAGTAGAGTCTTTTCCAATGCAATAAAGTTACGCAGTGTCTATTTAGCTTTGATAAAGGGGTATTTCCATGGGTTTGCCTTGGTATCGCGTTCATACTGTTGTATTGAATGATCCCGGCCGCTTGCTTTCTGTTCATATAATGCATACAGCTCTGGTTGCTGGTTGGGCTGGTTCGATGGCTCTATATGAATTAGCAGTTTTTGATCCTTCCGATCCTGTTCTTGATCCAATGTGGAGACAGGGTATGTTTGTTATACCCTTTATGACTCGTTTAGGAATTACCAATTCATGGGGCGGTTGGAGTATCACAGGGGGAACTGTAACGAATGCGGGTATTTGGAGTTACGAAGGTGTAGCGGGGGCACATATTGTGTTTTCTGGTTTATGCTTTTTGGCAGCCATCTGGCATTGGGTATATTGGGATCTAGAAATATTTTGCGATGAACGTACAGGAAAACCTTCTTTGGATTTGCCTAAGATCTTTGGAATTCATTTATTTCTTTCAGGAGTGGCTTGCTTTGGTTTTGGTGCATTTCATGTAACAGGCTTATATGGTCCTGGAATATGGGTGTCCGATCCTTATGGACTAACGGGCAAAGTACAACCCGTAAATCCGGCATGGGGCGTGGAAGGTTTTGATCCTTTTGTTCCGGGAGGAATAGCCTCTCATCACATTGCAGCAGGGACATTGGGCATATTAGCGGGGTTATTCCATCTTAGCGTCCGCCCACCACAACGCCTATACAAGGGATTGCGTATGGGAAATATTGAAACCGTCCTTTCTAGTAGTATCGCTGCTGTCTTTTTTGCGGCTTTTGTTGTTGCCGGAACTATGTGGTATGGTTCAGCAACTACTCCGATCGAATTATTTGGGCCCACTCGTTATCAATGGGATCAGGGGTACTTTCAGCAAGAGATATATCGAAGAGTTAGTGCTGGACTAGCAGAAAATCAAAGTTTATCAGAAGCCTGGTCTAAAATTCCTGAAAAATTAGCTTTTTATGATTACATCGGAAATAATCCGGCAAAAGGGGGATTATTCAGGGCAGGTTCGATGGATAACGGGGATGGAATAGCGATTGGATGGTTGGGACACCCTATCTTTAGAGATAAAGAAGGGCGGGAACTTTTTGTACGTCGTATGCCTACTTTTTTTGAAACATTTCCAGTCGTTTTGGTAGATGGCGACGGAATTGTTAGAGCGGATGTTCCTTTTAGAAGGGCAGAATCAAAGTATAGTGTTGAACAAGTAGGTGTAACTGTTGAATTCTACGGCGGCGAACTCAATGGAGTCAGTTATAGCGATCCTGCTACTGTGAAAAAATATGCTAGGCGCGCTCAATTGGGTGAAATTTTTGAATTAGATCGTGCTACTTTGAAATCCGATGGTGTTTTTCGTAGCAGTCCAAGGGGTTGGTTTACTTTTGGACATGCTTCATTTGCTTTGCTCTTCTTTTTCGGACACATTTGGCATGGTGCTAGAACCTTGTTCAGAGATGTTTTTGCTGGTATTGACCCGGATTTGGATGCTCAAGTCGAATTTGGAACATTCCAAAAAATTGGGGATCCAACTACAAGAAGACAGGCAGTCTGATACAACACTACTTTGGTATCTTTTGCCTCGATTTTCTTTTTGGAATTTGTCATAAGGTACCCGAGAAATCTTGACCACTTTTTTACTTTTTCTCTTTCTTTATACGGGAGAGAGCCCCCCCCAAAAAAAATAAACAAACAGGTATGGAAGCTATAATTGTAATTGTAAACCGCGATCGAATCTATGGAAGCACTGGTTTATACATTCCTCTTAGTCTCGACTCTAGGGATAATTTTTTTCGCTATCTTTTTTCGAGAACCTCCTAAAGTTCCAACTAAAAAGATAAAATGATTTTTCATTATCTCAATTGAAATTGAAGTAATGAGCCTCCCAATATTGGGAGGCTCATTACTTCAACTAGTCCCCATGTTCCTCAAACGGATCTCTTAGTTGTTGAGAAGGTTGCCCAAAAGCGGTATATAAGGCGTACCCGGTAAAACTTACAAGTAAACCAGATATAAAGATGGCTACTAGGGTTGCTGTTTCCATTATTATTTATATAATTTCAAGACCCCAATGGATCTATGATAAGATCGTTTATTTACAACGGAATGGTATACAAAGTCAACAGATCTCAATGAATACAATAGGATTTATGGCTACACAAACTGTTGATAACAGTTCTAGATCTGGTCCAAGACGAACTACTGTAGGGAGTTTATTAAAACCATTGAATTCAGAATATGGTAAAGTAGCTCCGGGGTGGGGAACAACCCCTTTGATGGGTGTCGCAATGGCTCTATTTGCGGTATTTCTATCTATTATTTTGGAGATTTATAATTCTTCCGTTTTATTGGATGGAATTTCAATGAATTAGAGCTATAAGAACTCCTAAGTTCTAGCTTTTGAATCCAAAATAAAATCAATCATTTAGAGCTCGGATTTCGAGCCCATTCTATTTTGGGAGTTCGATCGCGAAATTTCTTTGTTTCTGTATTTCCGGAATATGAGTGTGTGACTTGTTATAATTGATCCTATTGATATTACAGAGAATGGGTCTGTCATCTTGATAGAGATGGTTCTACTTCGTCGGATATTTATTTTAGTATCTGGAACACGGAATATACAGAATAGATTAAGAAATATTTGAACTATGATTCATACTTAATGTTCAGACCTCGTATCATATCCGGACTCAAAAAATTTTCAATTTTTAAAAGGAATTCAATTTTATAAATATAAATTGAAAGGTTTTTCTTCTATTTCGATTTTGACAAAAAGACAAAAATTTCTTTGAGTTTTTAATCATTCTATCTATTCGTGGAATAAGTGATGGTCCAAGTATTCTTACTCAGGAAATCTTTGACTTAAGTTAGAGTTTTTTTTATTGAATCATCGCGTTTCTAGTATGAATCTGAGGTTTTAAAATCAATTCATAGGGTTCTTAACAAGAGAATTCCTATTAATACAATAAAAAAACAAATAATAAATAATAAACATTATATATAAATAGAAAAATGAAATAGGAAAGGAGAGGATTCAAGAGGCCCGTAAGAAAGACGACTGAGCCAACTTGAGGTTTGGGTATTATCGCCCCAAACAAAGAAGAGCTTTCGAGTTTTTCTTCTTTCATACCTTCAGAGAAGATTGAATCTTTGATTCAAAAAAGTTTCAAACTTTCTATTACATATCCGTTGGAAATAGTATTGGGGTATTTTTGCTTGAGCTGTACGAGATGAAAGTCTCACATACGGTTCTCAGGGGGGGTTCCACCTATCTCAATAAAGTCTATGATTGGTTCGAAGAACGTCTCGAGATTCAAGCGATTGCAGATGATATAACTAGTAAATACGTTCCTCCCCACGTCAATATATTTTATTGCTTAGGGGGAATTACGCTTACTTGTTTTTTAGTCCAAGTTGCTACGGGATTTGCTATGACTTTTTACTACCGTCCAACCGTTACTGAGGCTTTTGCTTCTGTTCAATACATAATGACTGAAGCTAACTTTGGTTGGTTAATACGGTCAGTTCATCGATGGTCAGCAAGTATGATGGTCCTAATGATGATTCTTCATGTATTTCGTGTGTATCTCACCGGTGGATTTAAAAAACCTCGCGAATTGACTTGGGTTACAGGTGTGGTTCTGGCTGTATTGACCGCATCTTTTGGTGTAACTGGTTATTCCTTACCTCGGGACCAAATCGGTTATTGGGCAGTAAAAATTGTAACAGGTGTACCTGAAGCTATTCCTGTAATAGGATCTCCTTTGGTAGAATTATTGCGCGGAAGTGCTAGTGTGGGACAATCCACCTTGACTCGTTTTTATAGTTTACACACTTTTGTATTGCCGCTTCTTACTGCCGTATTTATGTTAATGCACTTTCCAATGATACGTAAACAAGGTATTTCTGGCCCTTTATAGAGAAGATATATCATATATTTTTGTAATAAATAAATCATTTATCATTTGGAGGAGGAATATATAGTATTTCATTGCTATAAGTATGGATTATT